TTAAAAAACTTTTAATAATGTAAATAAAATAACTTCATCTTTAAAAAAAATTACTTTGGGGTTGTCCTGATTCCGGGGGGTTGCAGGAGTAACAACAACCTTAGTAGTTAGGGGGGGTAGGGGGGGTTTAACGCACAAAAACGGGGGGATATAATACATAGGAATTACTGAAGAAAACATCATCATTATGCACTTGAAAGTATGTTATGTAATTCTTCGATTTATATCTTCTGTGCTCTCATCTCTAGTCCGTTGCTTCCTAAGGTATGTGAAATTATGGATCCCTAATTGGCCCGCAATTTCTTAAGAAAAAAAAAAAGAACCAAATGCCCAATGGAAAGTACGCTCGGCATGGGGGGTGCTCCCGCTTATGGTCGTCACCATTAACTTATGCAAGCGTCGATGAAAGTGGAGGGAATGATACCAATCAATGGCCCTGAAATAGGAACCAAATGCCAGGAATAATTCACTGTGTGAGACCCCCACGATTCTTGTCCCTCACTTTCAAGAACCGTTGGCATTAAGATATGGACTTGTTGGTAGGCTCTTACTGCGTGTAGTATCTGATTGTGTAGGGGGGTTGATCATATGTATAACTTAACCCGATGAGTAGAGGTATTCGGTTCTTGTATATTGACGTCGGGGTAATTCAGTGAATATTTTGTTTGTGAGATCCTAGCTATGGTTTAGAGTGTCAGTGCCCCCTCACCTAGCTCAAGTGGTTTTACTCTGGGCTTGTGCGCTGAGTATACTCGAATGTGCTGTTCATTTCTGGTTACTGTAAATTGATGGTGTGCAATCCTGATATATGGTTCATATAATATAATGGTGATAATACATATATGTACTATGGTCTATATAATATAATGGTGATAATACATATATGTACTATGGTCTATATAATATAATGGTGATAATACATATATGTACGTACACCAAGGAATAGTTTAAATTAGAATGCTAGCTTTGGGGGCTAGTGGTGGGAGTTAAAATCTCCTTTCTTTGAGCAGTAGGGAGGATTTTAACCTTCGACCTTTGGCTTACAAGGCCAATGCTCTGTGCTGAGCTACTAATGCACGCCATTTCTAGAGTGTCGTTCTCCATAGCTCCTGCTAATGGTATTAAGACCAAAAAGATTAGGAAGTAGAGCACGGACGCGATTTGCCCAATAATTACAAATGGGTGAGTGACGGGTATGCCCCCAATTCACGTCAGGATAAGTACGTCTGCGATTAGGGTCCAAAATAGGAATTGGGTTATGGGTCGGAATGTTAGGCTGCGCTGTTTTGATGTGTGAAGGATAGGAATTAGTATGAGGACAAGAATCGAAGCTAGTAGTGCTACCACACCACCGAGTTTGTTGGGAATTGATCGTAGAATAGCGTAGGCAAACAAGAAGTACCACTCAGGCTTGATATGGGGAGGCGTGACCAGTGGATTGGCTGGGGTGAAATTATCGGGGTCGCCAAGAAGATTGGGGGAGAATAGGGCGAGTATTGTGAGTGCAAGTAGAAGTGCTACGAAGCCTAATAGGTCTTTGTATGAGAAGTAGGGGTGGAAAGAGATTTTATCTGCGTTTGAGGTAAGTCCCAAGGGGTTATTAGAGCCAGTTTCATGTAGGAATAATAGGTGGAGCAAAGTGGCGCCCGCAATAACAAACGGGAATAAGAAGTGGAAGGCAAAGAATCGGGTGAGGGTGGCGTTGTCTACGGAGAAGCCTCCTCAGATTCACTGAACCAAAGCGTTCCCTACATATGGGACGGCAGAGAGTAGGTTGGTAATGACTGTAGCACCTCAGAATGATATTTGGCCTCATGGTAACACGTAGCCTACGAAGGCTGTTATTATGGTTAAGAGGAGTAGCACTACCCCGATGTTTCACGTCTCTTTGTACAGATAGGAGCCGTAATAAAGGCCTCGTCCGATATGGGCATAAATGCATACGAAGAAAAAGGATGCTCCGTTAGCATGCATGTTGCGGATTAACCATCCGTAGTTTACGTCTCGACAGATATGGGCAACAGATGAAAAGGCAGTAGAAATGTCTGGCGTGTAGTGTATTGCCAAGAAAAGCCCGGTGAGGATTTGACTGATTAAGCATAGCCCGAGGAGAGACCCGAAATTTCATCATACGGAAATATTGGAGGGGGCCGGTAGGTCAACCAGTGCATCGTTAGCGACTTTTATGAGCGGGTGAGTTTTGCGGAGGCTGGTCATTATGTTCCTGTAGTTGAATAACAACGGTGGCATTTCAAGTCACTAGTCTTGGTTAAAGTCCAGGTTGGAACCATGACCTATATCATATCTCTACTTTTGTTTGGGCTGGTTTTGGGGATGGTCGCAGTAGCTTCTAACCCTTCTCCTTATTTTGCGGCTTTAGGGTTGGTTGTTGTAGCGGGGCTTGGTTGTGTGGTGTTGGTGGGCCATGGCGGGCCCTTCTTGTCTCTGGTTTTGTTTTTGATCTACTTGGGGGGCATGCTAGTGGTGTTTGCTTATTCTGCAGCTTTAGCTGCAGAGCCCCATCCGGAGAGCTTTGGAAGTGGCCCAGTTCTGTCTAGCATGTTTATGTATTTGGGGGCGGTGGTTCTGTCCTCTTCTATATTTTGAGGTATGTGGTATGAGGCGTCTTGGGTGCCTGGGGATGAGCTGGGAGATTTTTATGTGTTGCGAGGGGATATTGGAGGGGTTGCCCTAGTCTATTCATCCGGCGGGGGGATATTGGTAATCGGGGCTTGAGTTCTATTATTGACTTTATTTGTTGTACTGGAATTAACGCGGGGATTAAGTCGTGGAGCTATTCGGGCTGTTTAAACGGTAATAATAAGGGCTGTAATCATTAGGGTTAGTACAAATAGGGTTAGGTACGTTTTAATAAGTCCTTGCTGAATGCTTGTTGTTGTGGAAATTAGGGGGGTATTTAATTCTACGGCTGCTTTGGGTCCTAATTTTTCTAGTCAGGTTTGGTCTACTAGTTGTGTTGCAAGTTTTTGTCCTAAAGTCAAGTTTAGTTGGGGTATGGTTCGGTGAATAATGCTTGGAAAAAATCCTAACATGTTGGAGAAGTGGTGGGTGGGCAAGTTAGGACTAATTTTAAATTGTTTATTAGTCAGAGTGGCTAATTCTAGGGCTATTAGTACGCCCACAATAGTGACGGTAAGGGCGCTTAATTTGAGTGCAATTGGCATAGATATTACGGGCGTTTTGAGGGGGAGTACGTTTGACGTGATTAGTAGTCCCGCAATGATGCTGCCTCATACGAGGCGTTTTAATGGGTTAGTTACTGATGGGTTATTTTCATTAATAGGAGATAGTGGGTTAAATCGTGGGTAGCCTATGACTGCAAAGTAGACTACTCGTAGGCTGTAGATGGCTGTGAAAGAGGTGGCCAAGAGGGTAAGGACCAGGGCTCAGGCGTTTAGGTGGGATGTGTTTAATGCTTCGATGATGGCATCTTTAGAGAAGAAGCCTGCCAAGAATGGGGTTCCGGTCAAGGCGAGGCTGCCTGTAATTAAGCATGATGATGTTAGTGGGGTTAGGGTGTGTAGGCCCCCCATCTTTCGAATATCTTGCTCATCGTTAAGGCTATGGATAATGGACCCAGAGCATAGGAATAGCATGGCTTTGAAGAAGGCGTGTGTGCAGATGTGGAGAAATGCTAGTTGAGGCTGATTTAGTCCAATAGTGACTATTATCAGTCCCAATTGACTAGATGTTGAGAAAGCTACGATTTTCTTGATGTCATTCTGAGTAAGAGCACATGTAGCGGTAAAAAAAGTGGTAAGGGCTCCCAGGCAGAGACAAGTTGTCAGGGCGGTAGGGCTGTTTTCTAGTAAAGGGCTTGTTCGAATAAGGAGGAAGATGCCTGCAACAACCATTGTGCTCGAATGTAGTAGGGCGGAGACCGGTGTAGGACCTTCTATGGCTGAAGGTAGTCAGGGGTGTAATCCAAACTGTGCAGATTTTCCAGTTGCAGCTACAATAAGACCCAGTAGGGGGAGGGTGAGGTCTAGGTCTTTCGAATTCGCAAAGACTTGTTGAAGTTCTCAGGAGTTGGTTTTTGTCATCAGTCATGCTATAGTGAAGATGAGCCCGATGTCTCCGACTCGATTATAAACTACTGCTTGTAGGGCCGCTGTATTTGCATCGGCTCGTCCATATCATCAGCCGATAAGTAGAAACGATATAATGCCAACGCCTTCTCACCCAATGAAAAGTTGGAATAGGTTATTTGCTGTTACTAATACAATTATGGCAATTAAGAAGATTAACAAGTATTTGAAGAATCGGTTTATGTAGGGGTCAGTATGTATATACCATGATGCAAACTCCAAGATAGCTCATGTGACATAAAGAGCAATTGGTACAAAAATGACTGAGTAGTGATCGAATTTAAAGCTGATGTTGATGTCGAAGGTTTGAGTGTTTATTCAGTGCCAGGAGGTCACTACGGATTCGGCACCATCATTCAGGAGAAGAAAGAGCGGGGTGAGACTAATAAAAAAGGCTATGGCGACTGCGGTTTTTACCCAAGTGGTAGCTCAACCTTGCTGTAACTGTTGGGGTTTATAGGTGTTTAAGATGGGGATTACCAGTGAAAGAAAGACTAGTAGTAATGCTGAGGTTATTATGGTTGGAGTCGAGGACATAGTAGCTGCTGCTTGGAGTTGCACCAAGAGTCTTTGGTTCCTAAGACCAATGGATAAACTATTATCCTTCAGTAGCGCTCGAGGTAGAGCCTTGGGGTCCAACCATGGTTACGCGAATTAGCAGTCTACGTAGCTAGCGAGCCTCTCTCGGTGGATAAGGGGATATTAGCCCCTGTCTTCAGAATCACAATCTAACATTTTATTTAAACTATACCTACATCCTAATTCATCCTCAGATGAGTTCTGGCTTAATGATTAATAGAATGAGGGGGGTTAAATGTAGGGTTATGATTAGATGTTCCCGTGTGTGGGAGGGTTCTAATGCAACGATGTGTGCTGGCAAAGGCCCGCGTTGAGTTATTAAGAATATATAGAGAGAGTAGCTTGCAGTGATGAGAGTGCCTGCTCCTGTCAAGACGAGGGTTCAGTATGATCAGTTAAACAGTGAGGAGATAATTATAATTTCTCCTATTAAATTGGGTAGGGGGGGCAGTGCTAAGTTGGCTAGGCTTGAAATAAATCATCAAGTAGTTATTAATGGGAGTACCATTTGTAGGCCTCGGGCTAGAAGTATTGTTCGGCTGTGGATTCGTTCATAATTAGTATTGGCGAGGCAGAATAAAGCAGAAGATGTTAGCCCGTGCGCAATCATAAGGATGAGAGCACCGGTTACTCCTCACGGGGATTGGATTAGAATGCCCCCGACAACTAGGCCCATGTGGCTTACAGATGAGTATGCGATGAGTGATTTTAGGTCTGTCTGGCGGAGACAAGTTGATCCTGTCATGACGACACCTCATAGTGCTAAGATAATAAATGGGTAGCTTAGTTCCTTGGTCAATGGTTCAAGCATAGTTAATATCCGAATTATGCCGTATCCTCCCAGTTTCAGTAGGACGGCTGCTAGTACTATCGAGCCAGCGACTGGTGCCTCTACATGTGCTTTTGGGAGCCATAAGTGGGCGCCATAAAGTGGCATTTTTACCAGGAATGCAATCAAGCATGCTGCTCATCACAATTTATCCGCGCAGGTTAGTAGAGGGAGGGATGGGGAATATTGTATTACTAAGAGGGACAGAGAGTTTGCGTTTGTGTGTAGAATAGCAAGAGCGACCAGGAGTGGTAGAGATCCAGCTAGTGTATAGAACAGAAAATAGATACCAGCGTTCAAGCGCTCTGTCTGATTACCTCACCGGGTGATGATAATTAGGGTCGGGATTAATGTGGCCTCAAACATAATATAAAACATTATTAGTTCGGTGGCACTGAATGCTAGGATAAGGAATACTTGGAGGGATGTGAGCAAAGATAAATAGGCTCGCTGGCGGTTGGTGGGTTCAGTTGATGTGTGGCGTTGGCTTGCTAAGATTATAAGGGGGAGCAGTCAGCATGTTAAGACAAGAAGGGGGGTTGAAAGGGGGTCGGTTCCTAGGTAAGAATTAATGCACGTTCACCCTGTTTCGGACGTTTGATTAAACCATATTAGTGCTGAGGTTGCAATAATTAGGCTTTGGCATAGGGTTAAAGATCATAACGATTTGCTTGGCACTAACCAGATGGTTGGTAGAAGTATTAGTGTTGGAAAAAAAATTTTTATCATTGTAGGAGATTTAATGTTTGTAGGCGATCAGAGCCGTGGGTCCGAGCTGTGGCTACTAATAGCGCTAACCCGGCGCTAGCTTCACAAGCTGAAAATGCTAATAATAGCATTGGGGCTGCGGAGAAGTTGGTAGCGTTAAGTTGGAGAGTTCATAGAGATATACCAATGAATAAAGAAAGTATCATACCTTCTAGGCATAATAGTGCGGATAGTAGGTGGGTTCGGTGGAAGGCTATTCCCGCTAGTCCTAGAATAAATGACGAGTAAAAGGTGAATTGGATGGGGGTCATCAGGCAATTATGGATTTTAACCAGAATTTTTTGAGCCGAAATCAAATATTTTTTTTAAACTAAATGCCTATTCAGCTCATTCTAGTCCTCCTTGAGTTCACTCATAGACGAGTCCAAGGGTAAGAAGGGTCAGTACGATAGCTGCTCAGATAAGGGTCAGTATCGGGGATATTAGCTGGTCTCCTCATGGTAGTGGTAACAGTAGGGCAATCTCGAGATCAAACAATAGGAATAAAATCGCTACCAGAAAGAATCGAAGGGAGAAGGGGAGGCGGGCGGATCCCAGCGGGTCAAAGCCGCATTCGTACGGGGATAATTTCTCATGGTCGGGGGCTATAATGGGGAGTCAGAATGAGACTGTTGCCAGGATGAGGGAGAGCCCGATGGTGATACTGATTACGGCCATTGTTAAGTTCATTACCTTTCCTTGGGCTTTAACCAAGATCTGGTGATTGGAAGTCACTTATATTTGTTTATTACTAGAAAGATTATGAGCCTCATCAGTAGATGGAGATGTATAGGAAAAGTCAGACAACATCTACGAAGTGTCAGTATCATGCGGCTGCTTCAAATCCAAAGTGGTGTTCGGATGTAAAATGGTATTGAATCTGTCGTATCAAACAAACCGCTAAAAATGTAGAGCCAATGATTACATGTAGTCCGTGGAAGCCTGTTGCCACAAAAAATGTTGAACCGTACACTCCGTCGGCAATTGTAAAAGGAGCTTCATAGTACTCCATGGCTTGAAGGAATGTAAAATAAAAACCGAGTAAGATAGTTAAAGTAAGCGAGTGGATAGCTTGCTTTCGTTCCCCCTCCATTAAGCTGTGATGGGCTCACGTCACGGTAACCCCAGAGGCTAGCAGGACGGCCGTATTCAGTAGTGGGACTTCAAATGGGTCTAGGGTTGTGATGCCTGTCGGGGGTCAGCAGCCTCCTAGTTCAGGGGTAGGAGCAAGGCTGGCGTGGTAAAATGCTCAGAAGAAACCTAAGAAAAAGAAGACTTCTGAGGTGATGAATAGGATTATTCCGTACCGAAGGCCTTTTTGTACAGGAGGTGTATGGTGGCCTTGAAATGTTCCTTCTCGGATGATATCTCGTCATCATTGGTATATTGTTAGTAGAAGTAAGGCCGTTCCTAGGGCTATTAGTGTTGTGGAACGAAAGTGGAATCAGGTTGCTAGTCCTGATGTTATTAATAGAGCAGCCACTGCTCCTGTCAGAGGCCAAGGGCTAGGGTCAACTATATGATAAGGGTGTGCTTGATGGGCCATTAGACGTTTTCTTGTAAATAAAGAGTTAAGAGTAGTACAAATACGTAAGCTTGAATTATGGCTACTGCAACTTCTAGAAGAGTAAGAAGGAATAGCACAATTGCTGTTAAGATGGCAACTGTTGGCATTAGAGGAAGTAGTACGAAGGCTCCCGTCGCGATTAGTTGAATTAGGAGATGTCCTGCTGTCAGGTTGGCAGTTAGTCGAACCCCAAGAGCAATAGGTCGGATGAAAAGACTAATTGTTTCGATAATAATTAAAACTGGCACTAATGCATTGGGGGTGCCTTCTGGGAGGAGGTGTCCTAGGGCATGGGTTGGTTGATTACGCATGCCGATAATTACTGTAGCTAACCACAAGGGTACTGCGAGTCCTAGGTTAAGTGATAGTTGGGTGGTAGGGGTGAAGGTATATGGTAATAGTCCTAGAATATTTAGGGTTAATAAGAATACCATAAGGGAGGCTAGTAGAGCTGCCCATTTATGTCCTCCTACATTTAATGGTGTTAGGAGTTGTTGGGTGAATAGCCCAATGAATCATCCTTGAAGGGTAATAAGGCGATTTTGTACTCAGCGGTTCGTTGGTGTTGGGAAAAGGACTCAGGGGAGAGCTAGGGCAATAGCCATTAAAGGAATGCCTATTAGGGTGGGGCTTGCAAATTGGTCAAAAAAGCCTAGAGCCATCTTTAAACTTCAAACTAGTTAGAGGGGTATAACTCGGTTACGTTTACGGGTGCTTGTTCAAAGAGCATTAGTGTGGGCACGGTTAATGTTGAGGGGGTTGGATTATTGGTATTGGAGTTCACATGTTTAGTAAATGTGGTTAAGAGGCTGTGAATTTTTTTTCATAATAGAGGGGGGAGTTGTGTGAGTTCAGTCATTAATAAGTTACATGCACATAGAGGGGTAATCTTTCCCATCTGCTAAGGGCGGAGTATGACCCGCCTTTATAAACTTTGTTTATACTTATTCATTAGCCTCCTAGCATTCACGTCTTAAGGTTTCGAGTGTTGTAGAAACGTTTTAGGATATAATTATTAAGGGATGTTTGATAGCATCTGCATGTTACTAGCTTCAAGGCCAGGTTCAGCCTTCTTTAGTTTTTTTACCAGCTGATTGGGCCTTGTCAGGCTTAATAAATAAGTGGTTTGTAACTTTTAGAGGGACTAGTGTCAATAGGCAGAGTCAAGAGAATAGTAGAACTAGTAGTCAAGGTTTTGGGTTAAGCTGAGGCATGTCGCTAGGGGTGGGTGGTAGTCACCAATCTTTAGCTTAAAAGGCTAACGCTATGACCAGTTTAGCTTCTTAGCGAAGCGTCTTCAAGTATTTGGGTAGATCAATTCTCAAAGTGTTCTAATGGAACTGCTTCTACTACGATAGGTATAAAGCTATGGTTTGCTCCGCAGATCTCTGAGCACTGTCCGTAGAATACACCTGGGCGTGAGGCTACAAAGGCTGTTTGATTAAGTCGGCCTGGTACGGCATCTATTTTAACTCCGAGAGCTGGGACTGCCCATGAGTGGAGTACATCATCAGCTGACACTAGGACTCGAATAGGGGTTTCTACTGGTACTACCATGCGGTGGTCTGCCTCTAATAGGCGGAACTGTCCTGGTGTTAGATCTTGAGTTGGAATTATATATGAGTCAAATCCTAATTCTTCATAATCTGTATACTCGTAGCTTCAGTATCATTGGTGCCCGACTGCTTTGACTGTTAGTAGTGGGTTATTAACTTCATCTATAAGGTAAAGGATTCGAAGAGATGGTAGGGCGATTAAAATTAGGATTACTGCGGGGAGAACTGTTCAAATAATTTCGATTTCTTGAGAGTCTAGGATGTATTTGTTAGTTAGTTTAGTTGTAACTATAGCGACAATAATATAAAGTACTAGGGTGCTAATCAAGAAGACAATTATGAGAGCGTGGTCGTGGAAGTGCAGGAGTTCTTCTATCACGGGGGATGCGGAGTCTTGAAATCCAAGTTGGGAGGGATGGGCCATTAAGATAAGACACGTGGGACTTCAACCCGCACTTTTGCCTTGACAAGGCAGTGTAATAATCTTTATACTAGTGTCTTTTATTAAGAAAGTGACAGAGCGGCTATGTGATTGGCTTGAAACCAATTGATGGGGGTTCGACTCCTTCCTTTCTCGTTAAATGTTCGTACTTGAACAAAGGCGGGTTCTTCAAATGTGTGGTATGGGGGAGGGCAGCCGTGTAACCATTCGACGTTTGTCATCGTTATTTCTACAGCTAGCACCTCTCGTTTGGCAGCGAATGCTTCCCAGATAATGAATAAAAATATAATAACTGCAACTAAAGAAATTAGTGAGCCTATTGAAGAGATTGTGTTTCATAGAGTGTAGGCGTCTGGGTAGTCTGAATATCGACGGGGCATCCCTGCCAGGCCAAGGAAATGTTGGGGGAAAAATGTTAAGTTTACTCCTACAAATATAATTCCGAAGTGGATTTTTGTTCAGGTGGTGTGTAGCGTATAGCCTGTAAAGAGTGGGAATCAGTGAACAAATGCTGCGACGATTGCAAAGACAGCTCCTATGGATAGTACGTAGTGGAAGTGTGCAACTACGTAGTACGTGTCATGGAGTACGATGTCTAGTGATGAGTTAGCTAATACAATACCTGTTAGGCCCCCTACTGTAAATAAGAAAATAAATCCAAGGGCTCATAGTAGAGGGGTCTCCCATTTAATAGACCCTCCGTGGAGGGTCGCTAATCAGCTAAATACTTTTACGCCTGTTGGGATGGCGATAATTATTGTAGCAGATGTGAAGTAGGCCCGAGTGTCTACATCCATTCCAACCGTAAACATATGATGGGCTCATACAATAAAACCTAACAGGCCGATAGCTATTATAGCTCAGACCATGCCTATATAACCAAATGGTTCTTTTTTACCAGCATAGTACGCAACAATATGGGAGATTATTCCAAAACCAGGTAGAATTAGAATATAGACCTCTGGATGTCCAAAGAATCAGAATAAGTGTTGATAAAGAATTGGGTCTCCGCCTCCTGCGGGGTCAAAGAAGGTGGTATTCAAGTTACGATCAGTCAGAAGCATCGTGATGCCTGCGGCAAGTACGGGAAGGGAAAGGAGAAGAAGTACAGCAGTAATTAAGACAGCCCATACGAATAGAGGTGTTTGGTATTGAGAAATTGCTGGGGGTTTCATATTAATAATTGTTGTAATAAAATTAATAGCCCCTAGAATTGATGAGATACCTGCCAAATGTAGAGAGAAGATTGTTAAGTCTACGGAGGCACCTGCATGGGCCAGATTACCGGCTAGAGGAGGGTACACAGTTCATCCCGTACCAGCTCCGGCTTCAACGGCTGATGAGGCTAGTAATAGTAGAAAAGAGGGTGGTAGGAGTCAGAAGCTTATATTATTCATTCGTGGGAATGCCATGTCGGGCGCTCCAATTATTAGAGGAATTAGCCAGTTGCCAAAACCACCGATCATAATTGGTATTACTATAAAGAAAATTATTACAAAAGCATGGGCTGTAACAATAACATTATAGATTTGATCATCCCCCAGTAGGGCTCCGGGCTGGCTCAGCTCTGCCCGGATTAGGAGACTTAGGGCGGTCCCCACTATTCCAGCTCAGGCACCAAATACTAAATAAAGGGTACCAATATCCTTATGATTAGTTGAGAAGAATCAACGTGTGATGGCCACAGGTAGGATGGCTGAGTTTTAAGTGGTGGATTGTAGCTCCATAAACAGAGGTTTGAGCCCTCTTCTTACCAAGCCCTGAGGTGTTTTACATATTAGATTGCAAATCCAAAGAAGTAGACTAGCCGTCTACCGGGGCTTTTCCCCGACGTCCGGTAGACGGCCGGGAAACGGTATAGATGGATGCCCGCTGGTTTGGGCGTTTAGCTGTTAACTAAAAGTTTGCAGGATCGAGGCCTGCCTGTCTAGTAAGGCCTTAGCTTAATTAAAGCATCTGTGTTGCATGCAGAAGCTGTGGGCTAATATCCTGCAGGCCTTATATCAGGAATTGAAGGAATTCCACCCCCGCTATGGGCTTTGAAGGCTCATGGTCTTTATTAACCTAAATTCCTTAAGTGGTAACTAATGCTAGTGTAGCGGGGGTGACGGGTAAGAGGGCCGTAGAGGTTATTACAAAGAGAGCTGCCGGGAAAGTTGCCATATTAGAGGCTACTCGTCATGGGGAGGTAGCGGTGAGGCTGTTTGGGGAGGTCGTAAGGGTCATAGCGTAGCTGAGTCGTAGGTAGAAGAACAGGCTTAGGAGTGCTGTTAGTGCAGCTAGGGTGGCCGTTGGGGCGAGGCCTTGTTTAGCTAGTTCTTGCAGGATGAGTCATTTCGGCATAAAGCCTGTTAGCGGGGGAAGTCCCCCCAGGGACAGTAAAATGATGGGGGTTATAGCAGTGAGTGCGGGGGCCTTGGACCAGGTGGTGGCCAGCGAGTTGATGCTTGTTGACTTGGTCAGCTTGAATAGTAGAAACATAGATGAGGTCATAAGAATGTATGTGAGCAGGGCAAGGATTGTCAGGGACGGTAAGAATGGTATTACTAGCATTATTCAGCCCAAGTGGGCAACGGATGAATATGCTAATACTTTTCGTAGCTGGGTTTGGTTTAAACCGCCTCAGCCCCCAACTAATGTAGAGCTTAGGCCGAGCAAGATTAATAGAGTGCTGTTGACTGGCTGGGTTTGAAGTATAAGAGCGAAGGGTGCAAGTTTTTGTCATGTAGATATGATGAGTCCCGTGACAAGGTCTAATCCTTGCAGAACGTCGGGCAACCACGCATGCAGAGGGGCTAGGCCCATTTTTAATCCTAGTGCTACGATAACAAGGCTTGCCGGTAGAGGGTGTCCCATCTGGGTTAGGTCCCATTGTCCTGTTAATCAGGCATTGGTCGTGGTGGCGAAAAGTAGTATGGCTGCCCCTGCAGCCTGAATCAAGAAGTATTTCGTAGCCGCCTCGACTGCACGAGGGTGGTGGTGTTGGGCCATAAGTGGGATAATAGCAAGGGTGTTTATTTCTAAGCCCATCCATGCTAAAAGTCAATGGGAGGTTGCAAATGCCAGGGTGGTCCCTAGGCCAATACCAATTAGTATGGTAGACAGGATGAGGGGATTCATTAGTAAAGGAGGGATTTTAACCATCATGTTTGGTGTATGGGACCAAGAGCTTAATTAGCTGACCTTACTAGGAAATAGTGTAGCGGAAGCACTAGGAGTTTTGTTCTCCTTGGGAGGGGTTCGAATCCTCTTTTTCTAAGAAGTTAGAAGGACTTTAACCTTCATGATTCACTCTATCAAAGTGGTCCTTTTGTTCAGGCATAACTTCGTTTAGAACTGTGGGGGGAGGCCAGCAAAGGCGATGGGGAGCGATAGATGCCAAATAACTAACGCTAGGGTTAGAGGAAGAAAGTTCTTTCAAATCAGATGCATTAGTTGGTCGTATCGAAACCGTGGGTAGGATGCACGTACTCATAAAAAGAGGATTGATAAAAGGGCGGCCTTAGTTAATAAATTGACAGCTGTGAGCTCTGGAATAGCTGGAATGTGAGAGGCGCCCAGAAATAGTACTGCGGAAAGTGTATTTATTAGTAGAATGTTTGCATATTCTGCAAGAAAAAACAGAGCAAATGGGCCCCCTGCGTACTCTACATTGAAACCTGATACTAGCTCTGACTCGCCTTCTGTAAGGTCGAAGGGGGCCCGGTTTGTTTCGGCGAGGGTTGAGATGTATCATATAGCAGCTAGTGGTCAGGCGGGCATAACGAGTCAAATAGTCTCTTGGGCCGTATTAAATGTCTGTAAGGTAAAACCGCCTGTAAAAATAACAATATTTAACAGGATCAATCCTAGGCTTACCTCATACGAGATGGTTTGAGCGACGGCTCGGAGAGCTCCGACTAGGGCGTACTTGGAATTTGAGGCTCAACCTGAGCCCAAGATCGAGTACACGGCTAAACTTGATAACGCAAGGATAAAGAGGATGCCTAGGTTTAGGTCAATTACTGCATACGGAAGTGGTATGGGAGCCCAAAGAGTGAGAGCGAGAGTAAGTGCTAGCATTGGGGACAGAAGAAATAGTAGTGGAGATGAGGTTGAGGGTCGGACAGGTTCTTTAATAAAGAGTTTCACACCGTCGGCGATAGGCTGGAGTAGACCGTATGGCCCAACGATGTTAGGGCCTTTTCGTAGTTGTATATACCCAAGTACTTTTCGTTCTAACAAGGTTAAGAATGCTACGGCTAGTAGAACAGGGACGATGTAAGTTAGGGGGTTAATGATGTGGGTAATGATAAGGGAAGTCATAGTTAAGGAGAGGACTTGAACCTCTGTCTAGAGGGCTTAGGTCTCTTGCAATCACCGGGCTCTGCCACCCCAACATGCCATTATCTCGGGCTGGGGGCTATGCCCTCTTGCCTAAATTTAGATGTCTTCATTAGGTGAGGGTGAGGCATACCAATCGAGAGGCCTCCTCCTTGCGGTCCTTTCGTACTGGAAAGGAGAATATCATAGATAGAAACTGACCTGGATTACTCCGGTCTGAACTCAGATCACGTAGGACTTTAACCGTTGAACAAACGGACCCTTAATAGCGGCTGCGCCATTAGGATGTCCTGATCCAACATCGAGGTCGTAAACCCCCTTGTCGATATGAACTCTATAAGAGGATTGCGCTGTTATCCCTGGGGTAACTAGGTCCGTTGATCGGTCGCTCCGGATCTGTGGTGGTCAGAATTACTGCTAGTTAGAGCTGTGGCTCTTACTTTAAGGAACAGGATGTGCCCATTCCACGCGGGTGTTTTGTGATTCTCCGCGGTCGCCCCAACCAAAGACATTAGGGAAGGTAGTCCACTTGTTTGGTCTCTTGTCAGAGGGTTGGTGACATGGTCTCCCTTGGTGTCTAAAGCTCCACAGGGTCTTCTCGTCTTATGGTGTTATCCCCGCTTCTGCACGGGGAGATCAATTTCATTGGCATGAAAAAGGAGACAGTTAAGCCCTCGTCTAGCCATTCATACAGGTCTTCATTTAAAAGACAAGTGATTACGCTACCTTCGCGCGGTTAAAATACCGCGGCCGTTAAACATATAGTCACAGGGCAGGCAGGACCTCTTATTCTTTAGCTTTGCAAGAGGCGATGTTTTTGGTAAACAGGCGAGGCTTGGTTGGTTTGCCGAGTTCCTTCTTTTTCGTTTAGCCTTTCCCTGGGGACACACCTGTGTGGGGTTAACGGTTAAACATGAATTTTTTTCTTGTTAATTGTAGTATTTTTCAGTACCCTCTTGGTTTGGGGCCGTTGTTTTTCGGTGTGGGTTCGATCCGAGATACACGTGTGTCGGGAGAGAGTCTTGGGTCTCTTATTACTCATATTAGCAGGGTCATTCCCATGTTTGGGATGGGACGGCCCGGTAGCAGGTGGGGGGATAAGAAATATTATCAGAATAAGTGGGTTATAATAGAAACTTGAGCTATGACGCTTTCTGCAGGGTGGCTGCTCTTAAGCCAACCTAAGTGTTTTTCCTTAGTTCAATTATGATCTTAACCCTCCCTAAATAAAGTTGTATCTTTGTTCAAATGGGCTGTACCCCCTTTGACTAACTTTTTCAGTTTCTTAGGCTTTTATAAGTGAGTTACTTAATTAAAAAAAGAAGCTGAAAAGCTGAACTCCTATTCAATTCCCGGGCAACCAGCTATAACAAGGTTCGGTAGGTCTGTCACCTCTACTCTAAGATCCTCCCACTCTTTTGCCACAGAGACGGGTTGGCCCTTTAATAGGCTGTCTTGGAGTAGCTCACCTGGTTTCGGGGTATCAAACTAAAATACGTTTTGCTTGAGGGCACTGGCTAAATCATGATGCAAAAGGTACGAGGGTTGATCTCTGCTTTTGTTTGCTTTAATGAATTATTTCATTTCTCTTTCAGCATTCCCTTGCGGTACTTTTTCTATTGCTCCTTATGTCTTTTTCTTTCGCCAATACTAAAGCGGTGAAATGGTTTACTTAGGTTTGGGTTGGTATATTTAGGTTTATGTATATGGGTTGGTTGATGTTGTGTTGTTGGGCTAGCTGTTTAGCATCAGAGCGACTTGATTTGCACAAGTTCTTTCTCAGTGTAAGGGAAATGTCCTACTAGATTAGACTACGTTCTGATAAATTCTTCCAAGTGCACCTTCCGGTACCCTTACCATGTTACGACTTGCCTCCCCTCTAACTATTCTAACTTTTTAGTTATTGCGATCGGTAATTTCGGAGAGAATGACGGGCGGTGTGTGCGCGCTTTAGAGCCGGCTTCAGTGGGACACTCTACTTCCCACTTACTGCTAAATCCACCTTCAGATGAGTTTTCAGTTCATCATCCGTATGCTCTACTTCAGAGAATGTAGCCCATTTCTTCCCCCTCCATTCGCTACACCTCGACCTGACGTTTTTGGTTGAACCAATTGTGCTAACTACTAGTCCTTCACAGGGTTAGCTTACGACGGCGGTATATAGACGGGATTGACAAGGAGAGGTGAGGTTAAACGAGGATTATCAGTTACAGAACAGGCTCCTCTAGGGGGGTCTAAAGCACCGCCAAGTCCTTTGGATTTTAAGCTAGTGCTCGTAATGTCCAGGCGGGTAGGTTGGGTGTGACGGGCCTACCGAGGTTTACGACTAAGCATAGTGGGGTATCTAATCCCAGTTTGTGCCATAGCTTTCGTGGCATCAGAAATAATAAAGCCACTTTCGTGGGTGAGCTTCTGACCTTCGTAAGCGTATCACAGCCCTGAAGGAGTACGGCTTTAGTAAATATGTTTCATAACCACTCTTTACGCCGACGATTATCAACTTGGGCCTCTCGTATAACCGCGGTGGCTGGCACGAGTTTTACCGGCTCTCTTAACCGTAACTAAGTCAAGTTTTCACTTATAGCTTAAAATTAATCACTGCTGGATTCCCTTGGGGGTGTGGCTAAACAAGGTGTCGTGGGCTTACATTTAGTGTGCCTGATACCAGCTCCTTGCTCCCGGGCGGGGAGGGGTTGGGGCATTCTCACAGGGGTGCAGATACTTGCATGTGTAAATTTGGTTAAAGCTGATACTAAAGTCAGGACCAAGCCTTTGTGCTTGCGGGGCTTTCTAGGGCCCATCTTAACAACTTCAGTGAAATGCTTTGGATTAAGCTACGCTAGC